CTCCTAGTCTTAGAGCCAGAAAAAGATAGGTTTACTCTTTCTTCACTTGAATTCAAATCCCCATCCGAACTCAAAAGCGGATTGGTCTTTTGTTGGAAAAATCCAAGAATCCGAAGTGAATTCTCGTGTCGTAAGAAAAAAAATAATAATCTGGGAAGAATAAATTTTTTTATTGAACGTGTTGATTCATATTTATTTTGACTACTTTCTCATATTTTATCATATTCTATTCATTCATTTTTATTCGACCTTCCCGGAGTTCATTCTCCGGGCAACTCCGTTTAACCGGTGGATTCCTTCCAACTTACTTCTTTTATGATCTCATTGGAAATCATATAAAGACAATTCCTATTTGAGATAGCTATTTGTGCAAGTATTTTACGATTAAGAATCAACTGTCTCTTGTACAGATCATTTATTAACCTACTATAACTATAGCATACCCCCTTTTCACGAATTGCTGCATTTATTCGAGTGATCCACAAACGACGAAAATTTATTTTTTGCTTATCCCTATCGCGATGAGCCGAAACCAAAGCTCTTATTTTTTGTTGAGTAATAGTTCGAGTAAGTCTTGAATGAGCCCCCCGAAAGCTTGATGCAAATAAACGAATTTTTGTTCTACGTCTCCGAGCGATATATCCCCGTCTAATTCTGGTCATTGAATAAATGAAACTTTAACGAATAACTAATAGATTTCCTTTCTTTCAGTTATTCTTTTGGCCCTTTCCTAGTATATTAATAACAAAACGGATTTTTCCAATGTATAAACTAAAAATTCCAATGGCTTTGGCTACTATAACCTTCCCAACCACGATTTTTTTCTAGGCATTTCACCTCGAAATACGATATACTAGGTATTAAAAAAAAAATAGCATGATAAATAAATAGTGGATTCCATCGTTTCTATGGTTACTTCTTAAACGGTGAGGTCTTTTCTATACACCGGAGCCTTTACTTCATTTAATCAATGTTATTGCTAACTTGTATAGTTCACATTCTTTGGCTCTACCCATAAATTATCCAGTAATAGGTCTTTCACAACGAGCTCTACCTATACAGTAACGGTATTTAATTATGAAAGTTGGCTGGGTAGCTGACCCTGTTAGTCCGTTCTTGCAAGAGGGGTCTATGTTAACTAAGATTTCCTCCGCTTAATGGATAACCATTTGCTACCAATGGAGAATTGCTTCTCATCTTGAATTGAGGTGAGTGGTTTTACACCAATAGAAACCATAAATTTCATACAAAATAAAAGGAATATGATCAATTTTATTATCTTTTTAGATAATAAAAAAGAAATGTAGTTCATTTTTCCGTTCTATCCTATCTGATCATTTATATTTGAACATTGTTCTCTTTCCTTTGTTCTAGTTCATGATCTGAACGAGTCGCACATACACCCTAGTACATGTTCCTCGACGCTGAGGGCATCCCCGAAGTGCGGGGGATTTTGTGACATTTCTAATTGGCTGTCTTGTATTTCTAATAAGTTGTTTAATCGTTGGCATGTTGAATCATATACATAATGGGCTGGTTTAGATCGATCCTAACCGTATGATTATGAATTACTTTTATTCAATAGAATAGGAAATAAAAATCATTCATCATAGAATATTAAAATGAAACTCGGCAGGGTTAATTTTAAATTACGAATTGACGAGAAATCCAGGCTATTGTCATTCAACCGCTACAAGATCAACAATTCCATAAGCTTGGGCCTCTGTTGCTGACATAAAAACATCTCTTTCCATGTCTTCGGATACAACCCATAAGGGTTTGCCCGTTCTTTGTACATAAACCCTTGTCAGGGTTTCACGTAGTTTCAGCAGTTCTCCCACTTCCAGGATGAATTCTCCCGTTGCTACTTCAGAAAAAGAACCAGCAGGTTGATGGATCATTACCCTGATGATATAAGATAATAAAAGGTTTCTCTAGATGAGGGGAAGATAAAAGAAAGATAAAAGAATAACAAGAAAAAAAAAGATAGAATCGAACAACCGTACGGGCATTATCCATTGCATACGGCTCTACAATAACATTGACCCTTACCTTCAAAAAAAATAGGATCGATCATACCCCGATAGGTAAATGATCAACTTACCACCCTTCCTTTCGGAGGAATTCAAAAATACTATGATGGCTCCGTTGCTTTATATATTTATTATATTTTTTGTCTGTGATTTGTCTGTCATTCAGCAATCCCAAAGTTGCTTTTTTGTTTGATCAAATAAACCAAGGAAAAAAGAATCTTTTTTTTTCGCTCTATACTCTCTAGAAGACTATAAATATTCTTAAGAGACCTCTGGTGTGAAAAAAAGTTTGTGACGCTGAACTGGACTTCCGATAATAAAATAGGAAATACCTTTTTCTCATATTACTCTCTCGATACATAATCTAATGTTTCGAAAACAAAATTTATTATATCGAATTCAAAGTGCCATGCTATTATTACTTAATATTCATATTTCATATGGCGAAGGCATAGTCTTCTTTTTTC